TTTGAATTCTACAGAAAAAAAAGGAATTGATTCAGAAAGTGAAGCAAAATATTTTCAATTTTTATTTGATGTAATTACAACACATATAAAAGATCAAAAAATAATGAAAAAGAAATCTATTGGAATTAAAAAAGAAGAAATCAGTAAAAAGGTTTCTCGATGGTCATACAAATTAATCGAGAAATTGAGAGAAGAGGAAGAAGAAAATGAAGAAGATTTGGAGGAAGAATATTATGAGATTCATTCAAGAAGAGCCAAACGTGTGATAATTTATAACGATAATGATCAGAATACTAGTAACAATGATAAAAAGGATGATCAAATGGAAGAGGAAGAGGTGACTTTGATACGTTACTCACAACAATCGGATTTTCGTCGCAATCTAATCAAAGGATCCATGCGCGCTCAAAGACGTAAAACAGTTATTTGGAACCTCTTTCAAGTAAATGTACATTCTCCTCTTTTTTTGGATCGTCTAGACAAAACATCTTTTTTTTCGTTTTTTTATATCAACGAAATTAAGAATCTAATTTTTAGGAATTGGATGGGGAGAGAACAAGAATCAGAATTAAAAATTTCCTATTTTGAAAATGAAGATAAAAAAGAAGAAAAGGAGAAAGAAGAAAAAAAATATAAAAATGAACAGATAGAAATATCAGAAGCTTGGGATACCTTTATATTGACTCAAGTAATAAGAGGTTTGATGTTAGTAACCCAATCTTTTCTTAGAAAATACATTATATTGCCTTCATTAATAATAGCCAAAAATCTTTTCCGTATGTTATTATTTCAAATTCCCGAGTGGGACGAGGATTTTAAGGAATGGAATAGAGAAATCCATATTAAATGCACCTATAATGGTGTTCAATTATCAGAAACAGAATTTCCCCAAGCTTGGTTAATAGACGGTATTCAGATAAAGATTTTATATCCTTTCTGTCTAAAACCTTGGAGAAAATCTAGGGCACGACCTCATCATAGAGATCTAATGAAAAAAAAAGAAAAAAAAACAAATTTTTGTTTTTTAACAGTCTGGGGAATGGAAGCGGAACTTCCCTTTGGTTCTCCTCGAAAACGACCTTTCTTTTTTGAACCTATTTATAAAGAACTTCAAAAAAGAAAGAAAAAAGGAATCATCCAAATAGTTCGAATTATCAACCTAATAATGAAAAAACTGGATAAAGTAAATCTAAATTTATTATTTGAAGTGAGGAAAGAAAAAGTATATGAACCAAACGAAAATAAAAAAGATTTAAAAAGAAATATTCCTAGCGAATCATCCGTTCTAAATCAAACGATAAATTGGTTTAATTATTCACTAATAGAAAGAAGAATGAAAGATCTTTCTGATAAGACAATTCAAATAAGGAATCAAATTGAAGGAACTGCAAAAGACAAGAAAAAAAAAGAAATAGTTATAATTTATGATAATAAAAGATCGGGATTACAGAAGCATATTTGGAAAATATTAAAAAGGAAAAATATCCGATTAATGCGTAAATCACATTACTTTATCAAATCATTCATTGAAAAAATATACATAGATATTTTTTTATATACCATTAACATTTCTAAGATAAATACACAACTTTTATTTGAATCAACAAAAAAGATCTTTAATAAATCCATTTACAACAATGGAATAAATAAAGAACAAGAAGGAATTGATGAAAAAAATCAAAATACAATGAATTTTCTTTTTACTATAAAAAAATTGTTTTCAAATATTGATAATACTAAGACTAGCAATAAAAATTCCAATACTTATTGGAACTTATCTTCCCTATCCCAAGCATATGTTTTTTACAAAATATCACAAAACCAATTACTTAATAAGTATCAATTGAGACCTTTACTTCAATATCAAGGGAGCTATCCTTTTTTTAAGGATAATTTAAAAGACTATTATATGATACACGGAATATTTAATTCTAAATCAAGACATAAGCAAATTAATATGTTTGTAATGAACGAATGGAAAAACTGGTTAAAAAGTTATTATCAATACGATTTATCTAAAAAAAAAAAGTATCAATTAGTATTAGTACCTAAAGAATGGAGAAATAGAATTGATAAACATCGTATGATTCAAAATAAGGAATCAAACCAATTGGATTTCTATAAAAAATACCGATTCATTTATTCCATGAATGAAAATGACTATGCAGAGAATTCATTTATGAATAAAAAGGATAAATGGAAAAAACATTACAGATATGATATTTTATCATATAAATACATAAGCCTCCATAATTTATACATTTCTGAATCAACATTAGAAAAAAACGGGGACCAAGAAATTAAATATCATTTCAATACATCGAAACCTGAATCATTTTATGTATTGGTAAGTATACCTAGTAATGATTATCTAGAAAAAGTAGAAAAAGGATTTCTTATTGATAGGAATACTAATTTGGATAGAAAATATTTTGATTGTAGAATTCTTCCTCTTTGTTTTCTAAATAATATTGAGAATAATATAGAGATCTGGACCAATGCACATATTGGCATCAAGATTCAGAAAAATACTAAGACTGAAATTATTAATTTCAACAAAATGGAAAAAAAAGATCTTTTTTTTCCTACAATTCATCAAGAGAGCAAAACATGGAATTTCGTTTTTGATTGTATGGGAATGAATAAAAAAAGGTTCTATGATAATGATATCGCATCCAATCATGATACTATATCCAAATCCAATCTCGAAACTTGGTTCTTCCCAGAATTTGTACTACTTTTTGATGTCTATAAAATTCAACCTTGGATCATCCCAATCAAATCACTCTTTTTTCATTTTTCTATAAATGAAAAAAGTAAAAAAATTAACGTAAAATCATCTAAGAAAAAAAAAGATCTTGAATTAGTAAATTCCAAGCAGGAAGAAAACCAACAACAGGTCCAAAGAAATCTTCTACTAAACCAAAAGAATAAAAAAGCTGTTGAAGAAGATTACACAAGCTTAGAAATAAAAAAAGGTATTAAAAAAAAACAATATAAGAGCAAGAATGAAATGGAACTAGATTTTTTTTTGAGAAAATATTTACTTTTTCAACTAAGATGGGCTGATCATTTGAATAATAAAGTAATGAAAAATATAAGGATATATTGTCTTCTACTTAGACTGATAAATCCAAAGGAAATTGCTATATCTTCGATTCAAAGAGGTGAAATAAATCTAGATGAAATGTTGATTCAAAGGGACCTAGTTCTTGCAGAATTGATAAGAAAAGGAAGATTTATTATTGAACCAATTTGTCTATCTATACGAAGGGACGGAAAATCTATTATATATCAAACTATGGATATTTCATCAGTCGATAATAAGAAGTACCAAACAAATAAAAAATACAAAAAAAAAAGAATTGAGAAAGGGGGGTTTGAAAAATCCATTGCACGACACAGCAACATATTTTTGAGTGGAGACAAAAATCATTATGATTTACTTGTTCCTGAAAATATTCTATCCCCCAGACGTCGTAGAGAATTTCGAATTCGAATTTGTTTAAATTCCCGGAATTTTCATGTTGTGGATAGAAATCCAAGATTTTGCAATGAAAATAAAATAAGAAACTGTGGGCAATTTTTGAATGAGAACAAACATATTAATACAGATAGAAAAAATTTCATTAAATTCAAATTGTTTCTTTGGCCCAATTATAGATTAGAAGATTTAGCTTGTATGAATCGCTATTGGTTTGATGCCAATAACAGCAGTCGTTTCAGTATGTCAAGAATACATATGTATTAACAATTAGGAATCAATTCAATTCCAATGAAAAAGAATTTATAGTGGATTTATTACATATCGTCTAACATATTTGGTAGATGAGAAAGCCAAAACATATACACTATATATACACTATGTAATAATACTATAATACATAAATACATAATGCTGATTTCATAGTATATCAACTTTCATTAGGAAGAGTGGAATTTCTTTAAGTAAAAAGAACAAAGAAATTGTTCTATTTTGCGAATACATATATGTTTTGTATATTTTGATTAAAATATACAAAACATAAAAACATAAACCACATAAATGAAAAAAAGAGTATATGAATAGAATCCAATTTTGATGTATACTAGATAAAAAATAAAAAGATAAAAATAACTGGCATAATAAAGATTTTTTATTATTATTTTTTTATTTTATTTTTCCTGATCGGTAAAATTTACAGAAAATAAAGATACAAATTTTCATTTATGGTCAAAAAAAATTCATTCATCTCAGTTATCACACAAGAAGAAAAAGAAGAAAATAGTGGATCTGTTGAATTTCAAGTATTCCATTTCACCAGTAAGATACGAAGACTTACTTCACATTTAGAATTGCACAAAAGAGATTTTTTATCACAAAGGGGTCTACGAATAATTCTAGGAAAACGTCAACGATTATTGACTTATTTGTCAAAGAAAAATAAAGTGCGTTATAAGAAATTAATGGATCAATTAAATATTCGGGAACCAAAAATTTCTTAATTAATTTTGAATTTCTTATTATTATTCTTGTTCTTTTTTATTTTTTAATTCTTTTTTTCTTAGTTCAGTTATTCTTTGTTTATATTTTTCATTTTAATAAATTAATGAAATAATGAATTAAGGAAAAAATATGAGTCACAAGGTACATTGGACAAAGTTTCATAATTACCTTATCCCATACAAATTGTAACTATTCAATATCTTTAGTAATATTTCTGGAATCAGTTCTTATATTAGGAGGTCTGGGAATAGTATTACTTACCAATCCCATTGATTCTGCCTTTTCATTGGTATTGGTTCTTCCTGTTTGTATATCCTTAATTCTATATTTTTTTGAATTCCTATTTTGTAGCTGCCACGCAGTTCCTTATTTGCGGGAACCATAAATGTATTAATCATATTTGCTGTGCTGTTTATGAACGGTTCAGAATATTCCAATGATTCCTATTTGCAGACCTTTGGAAATAGGATCACTTGATTGGTTTGTACAAGTCTTTTTTTCATTAAATGACTACTCTCCCAAATACGTTATGGTACGGAATTTTTTGGACTACAAGATCAAATCAGATTATAGAACAGGATTTCTTCATAAATAATGTTCAACAAATTGGGAGTCATTTATCCACAGATTTTTCTCTTCCTTTTAAACTCATTTATCTAATCCTTTTACTTTCTTTGATAGGTGCAATTACTATGGCCCATCAATAATCTAATATAATAACTTCTTTTTTTATTGAAAGAATGAAAATGGATTGAATCTCTTTTTTTCTCAATCTACTGTGAATATATTCTTTTGTTCTGTAATTCTTCTATTATAGTCAACTTAATAGGTTTCATTTTTGTTCATATTTCAATGAATTGAGAGAGATGAGGAATTTATCAATAATATTAGAACATGTATTTCTTCTAAGTGTTTCTTTATTTTCTATCGGTATCTATGGACTGATCACAAGCCGAAGCATGGCTAGAACACTTATGTGTCTTGAGTTTATACTGAATTCGGTGAATATAAATCTCGTCACATTTTCCAATCTATTTGATAGTCGACAATTAAAAGGAGAATTTTTCTCAATCTTTGTTATAGCCATTGCTACTAGCTATTGGCCTAGCTATTGTTTCGTCGATCCATCGTAACAGAAAATAAATTTGTATTAATCAATCAAATCTGCTGAAGAATTAGTCATAATTCTTCTATTTTCACATAGAATATAGAAACATAAGACTTTACATAAGACTTTTATAATTTTAGAATATTCTAGAATATTCTAAATAAAATAGAACCTAATAGAATTAGAATAATAAGAGAATATAATTAGAATTCAATATTAAATATTAATAGAATCTAAAGAATCTAAAATTCTCTTATTATTCTTTATTTTCTTTCTTATCTTTTTTCATTTTCATATAGATTTATGATTGAGATTTAGAGTTACTAACCTCTTCTATCACTAACCTAATAACAAACGTATTAAATTTTATCTATCTTCTATCTATCTATATAATTAGTCTACCTATATACTAGAATCTTTCTATATTCTATATTTTATATCTATATCTATATACATTTATATCTATATACATTTATATACATTCTATATACATATAGTAAAATAAACATGAATTGAAATTCTATTTCATGGTTATTGAAATGTAAATCAAAGTATCTTGGTCCTTTCTCATAAACAGATTAAAAAATCTATTGATTCTTAAAATTTTGATAAATCATTGATTCATCTGGTGTCTACAATAGAAAATATAATTTTCTTATTTTACCAGATTGAAAATTTTTTGTGTTCAAAACTGGAATTTATAGACCCAATGTCACATTCAGTAAAGATTTATGATACATGTATAGGATGTACCCAATGTGTTCGAGCTTGCCCCACGGATGTATTGGAAATGATACCTTGGAACGGATGTAAAGCTAAGCAAATTGCTTCTGCGCCAAGAACCGAAGATTGTGTAGGTTGTAAAAGATGTGAATCCGCTTGTCCAACGGATTTTTTGAGTGTCCGTGTTTATTTATGGCATGAAACAACTCGCAGCATGGGTCTTTCTTATTGATATGTGACAAAAAACTCCACTTGAATCATTTGATTCCTCTTTACCGACAAAAGCCCGTATTCGAGAAAAGAGAATATATTATTCTTCTCCCGAGCACGGGCTTTTCTGGTATAATCTTATCTTGTCTTTATCACGAGTTATTTTCCTTGGTTAACAATACTTTTTGTTTTGCCCATATTTGCGGATTCTTCAATTATCTTTTTCACTCATAGGAGAAAGAAGGTGTATAGGTGGTATACTTTATATATATGTATCCTAAGAGTTCCTTCTAATGATCTATTTATTTTGTTATCATTTTCAAATTGGACGATCCAATCCATTAACTCAATCCAAGAAGGATTCTAAATGGATCAATCTTTTTGATTTTCAATGGAGACTGAAAACCGATGGACTTTCCATAGGACCCTTTTTATTTTTACTGACAGGATTTAGAACTACTTTAGTAGCTTGGCCAATTACTCAAAATCCGCGATTTTTCTATTTCTTGATGTTAGCAATGTATAGTGGTCAAATAGTATCATTTTCTTCTCGAGACTTTTTCCTTTTTTTCATCATGTAGGAATTCAAATTAATTTCTTTTTTTTTTTTTATTTACTTTTATCCATGTGGGGAGGAAAAAATGTCTATACTCGACTACAAAGTTGATTTTGTGCACTACCGGAGGTTCTTTTTTTTCTCTTAATAGGAATTCTAGGAATAACTGGCATAGGACTTAATTAAATCATTTTACAAAGACTATCTCATAGATTGATTGGTGCTGCGCTTTTTTCTTAGCAGGAACAAGTTGTGATAGAATACCTTTTTTTTTTATCTCGAAGAGATGGGGGATACCTATTCCAATTTCAAAAATCTTTATCATGTTTAGTAGTTTCTCGATGGTTTCTCTTGCATTGCCAGGAATGAGTGGTTTTGTTGCAGAATTATTACTCTTTTTTGGAATAATTACCAGCCCTAAATATCTTTTCATACCAAAAATGTTAATTACTTTTGTGATGTTAATTGGAATGATATTAACTTCTATTTTTTATTATCTATGTTACGATATTACGTCAGATTTTCTATGGATACAAGCTATTTAATATTACAAACTCGAATTTTTTTATTCTGGACCACGAGAACTATTTGTCTTGATCTATATCTTTCTACCTGTAATAGGAATTGGTATTTATCCTGATTTGTTCTCCCGTTATCGGTTGACAAGGTACAAGTTCTATTTTTATAGATACTAATTTTCAAGAAATTGAATTAATTGGAAAAAAGTCTTAGAATTCTTTGACTTTCATATTTTCACGATTCTTCGTTGTGCAATGAAAAAAAGGTAAGTGTTAATTAGAATTGTAATTAGATATATCTAAAGTTTTTGAGAACCATTTGAAAAATTCCTCTATTTAAAAGGTTCTCAAAAACTCGCATAAAATTTCATTGTGTATCTGACGATTATTTTATGTATCCTTTATTCTTTATGTATTCTTTATGCAGTTTATTTTATTCAATTAGATATTCATTGGAATGAGCCATAACTATGGAACCCGATTCCTAATAGATTGATCCCAAAATAGCATATCCAAATTAGGAGAAATCCTATAGAAGCTACAAATGCCGAATTCGTAACTTGATCTTGCAATTTTGAATTTTTTCGAGTATGTAAATAAATTGCAAATATGGTCCAAGTAATAAATGCCCAAGTTTCCTTAGGATCCCAATTCCAATATGAACCCCATGCTTCATTAGCCCATACTGCTCCAGAAAGAATGCCTATGGTTAAAAAGGTAAAACCTAAACTAATGACACGATAACTCCAAGAATCCAAATGCTGAATTAATTGATATTTGTAAAAATTTTTAAATGATAGGAAATAAGTCTTTTTTAAAATAGTTCCTTTTTCGTTCAAATATTCCATATCACCAAAGAAAAATGATTTCCTTAAACTTAAAAAATTTTTGTTTTTCAAAAGAGAATCGATTTTTTTTTGAAATGTAATCACTATAAGAGCAACTGATAATAATGATCCGCATAAAAGAGCTGCATAGCTCAATAACATCATACTGACATGCATCATTAACCACTGAGATTGTAGAGCAGGTACTAATATTGCGGGTTGATGCATTTCAGTTGAAAGACCTGATGTGGCGAAACCTTGGGTAAAAATGGCACTTGGTGCAGTTATTGCGTTTAAATCATTTTTAGAATTCCTAATATACGGAATTATATGAATAATGGATAAACTCCATGAAAGGAAAATTAAAGATTCGTATAAATTACTTAAAGGAAAATGTCCCGAAGAAATCCAACGAATAACTAAAAACACTGTTATAGAGGAAAAAGTAGCTATCATTCCTTTTTCTGACGAATTACGTAATTCTTCGATTTCGTAGACTAATAAGTTCATCAAATGAATTATAATCACAATTGAGATGATCGAAAAGGAAATATGAGTTAATATATGCTCTAAGGTCGCAAATATCATAAATAAAAGTCCTTTTTAAAAAATTGAAATTGGGGGCTTAAATAGAATCTAAAATATTGAAAATTTTAGATTCTATTAGATCTATTATACTATTAGATATCTATTGTATCTTTATTATTAACATGAATTAATATTTATGCCGCCACTCGGACTCGAACCGAGATGCTCTAGCACTGCTTCCTAAGAGCAGCGTGTCTACCAATTTCACCATGGCGGCGGCTTACCTTAAATAATAATAGGAAATTCATGTTGAATTGTCTATATTCAATAAAGTTTAGCAAACAATGAAGAAAGATTTATTTCCATTCGTATATTCATATGGAAATATTCAATATCAATACTACTTAATTAGTATCTTCATCTTTGTAAGTTCATTTTTAATAATCAAAATTATCCGTACTATAAATCTAGCTTTTGTTTATCCAGAACAGTCAGAACTCAAAAGTTTCGTTCTCAGTCGGAGTCTAAAATTCATAATCTTTTTTATAATGATTTTGAGACCCAAGACCTTAGTATAAAGTAGAATGGAATATTAAGATTCTTCCTTGTTTATCGTAATTGTGCTTTTCAAAATAGAAAAGCACAATTCATAGGAAATAAGGAAATAAAAAAAAGATCACGAATTCAATATCAATAAATCTGAATTTCAATAGATATAAAAAAAATAAAATACACAATACTGAGTACTTCGAATCAAGTAGATAGAAAGATTCTTATTTTTCTATTACCTAGCTCTAACTAATAATAACTAATAAGGAAAAGTGAAATAAAATATAATACACAATACTTTATACTTTGGAAGTTCTTTGAAACATATCAATTAAGATTTTTCCAAGACTTTTTTTTGTGCAACAAAGAAACTTTTTGACTGTCCGGTGGAAATAGATTTAGCTAAAGAAAAAGCTTTTACTGCCTCTAAAGATCCTTTTTTTTTCCAAAGATTTCTACGAATATGCTTTTTTGACATAGAAGTACGTTTTTTTG